AGATACGACTTTGCACTATAGTTAGCTCAGCACCAATCAGGAATGCCCAAGGAATTCCAAGAATTCTTGTTATACATTTGTTCCAAGTCTCAATCCTCTTTTCGAGATTCATCGATATTGAATCAATCGAACGCACTTCTAACACCTGTTCCACTTTTGGAAGACCTTGCGTTATATCACCAGATCTTGATTTTTCATATATAAATGTAACTAATGTATCTCCTTCGCAAAGGATTTCCCCGTAATGTCCATGAACAGTTGCTCCTGGAGTAGCCAAATAAGGCTTAGCTGATCGTATTACCACAGAGTCCACTTGAAGAATTAGAACTTGACCCGATTTTAAATGCGGTCCTTTTTTGGCTATACATACATTTTCACAAAGAAACTGCCCAAGACTAACAATTGTAGATGCCTCTTCACAACAATTGTAATGCAGAAAATACCAATTCAAATTGAATGGATTCAAAATGATGTTACTGCACGAATAGGGATTATAAATTTTACCTTTTTCATCCAGTAAATAATATTTAAGTATTTGAAAAATCTGTTTTAAATTGTCAAGTTGCAAATAGTTAGTTACCAACATTTTGTTATGGGTTATTAAATCGGAAAATAAATCAAAATTATAAATTGGAAAGCCTGTTCCTAAGGGGCCCAACGGATTCCTAATTGGAATTGGGGGGTCCTCTTTGATTGATTCTTTTATCACATTGGGAGATTTTACATCGTTGAATGGGCCTGTTCGAGAACAATTGGATGATGACAAAATTATCAAAGATTGAGATTCCTTATTTCGATTCAATAACGTATGAATAGTTCCTTGATTTGGATTAAGGGATTCTTGAATCCTTGCCTTAGAATAGGAATAAATGGAAGAAAACGGATTGATATTAGCGCGATCTGGTCGAGTCTCAGAGATTAATCCTGAACCCGACAGATCATTTCTTTTTCCGGTATACAAAATAGGTGACTTCGCTAAGTCGATTCGTAGAAAATCTCTAATTAAACCATTTGTCCTTATTTCAACAAAGGAAGCACAGGCCTTTTCGATCTTTTTGTCTTGGTCCCAATTCAACACTAAACAAGTCCGAACTAATTGAATACTTGTGTCCCAAATTTCAAGAATAGGGTCGTAATAAAGGATATAGTTGACAACTCGAAGTTGTAGATTATCACTTTCTTGCAAGAGATCCGGTGGGAAAAGTCTTCCTAAATTTATACCATCCGTTTTTTTATATGGGACTACAGGTTGAACCAAAACAAAATATTTTTTTTCATACCTGGAAAGTTTCATTCGTTGGATATAGAGCCAATTTTTCAATTTTTTGTATTCTTTGGAATTTAGTTTTCCCCCTCCTGGTGGTATCAATCGGAATGCCTTGTTTGTCTTTCCAGGAAAATGGATATCTCCAGAAAAGATTATTAGTTTAATTTTTTCTGCTTTTTTCTTCACTCGGACCAATCCACCTACCCGACTTCTTCTATTTAAAGTGATTTGTGTATCTATCCCAATAATACTATTGTGCCGTACCATTATGGAACAAGATTCGGCCAAAATGTGGACTTCCACGGGAATAAAAAAAAACGGATTTACTTCCTTTTGGTATTTTGGCCAAAATACCTTGACTCCTCGATACTCAATCAACTCCTCTTCATTAACGATTGAATTCAGTTCTCTAGTCTCATATTTAGTAAGTCCCGAGCTCTTTCTTATATATCGAGGATCGTCGAAATAAGCAAGAATACTATTTCTACGGAGAATGCCATTTCGCGGGATTTCAATTGAGATACCTGAAGAAGGTATTAATTGGTTCTCGTCCTCTTGAATCGATTCGAGTGGGATGATGACTCTATTTCTTCGCCTCTTTGCCAATAAATCCGAATTCCCCTCGAGAATGGCCGGATTTCTGAGATTACAACGACTGGTACCTGTCATTCGATTAAGTTCTGAATAATCAGGAATCTTATCTCGTTTTTGATTTTTACCAGAAAAATACGAACTAAAAAATTTGTGTCTCACTTGATTATTAGTTACTGAGGGGTTAGAAATATATCTTCGCTTAACAGAAAGAGAATAAGCGTTCATTTGATCTTGATCCTTGTGGATCGAACAGGGGCCTGGACTGGATCTCCAGGGCTCCCCTAATAATATCCATAAATGACTTGTTTTTGGTAAGAGATGAATATTACCATATGTGAATTCAGGTGCATGGTACACATCGGTATTCCAGTGCATTTCGCCTTCTGAGTCAGAATAAATATGTTTTCGAACCTTCTCTTTCAAATTCAAAGTGGATGTTCTCGCGCGAATCTCAGCAATGACTTGTTCTGATTCTACATATTGATCGTTTTGAACTAAAAGAAAACTTTTAGGCGGAATACACACATTGTGTATAATATTTTCACTTTCAATAGTTACATACAAGTCTCTAGAACATAGAAAAGCAGGATGTCCATGACGCGTACGTGTCGGATGAACCAAATCCTCATTGAATTTTATTTTTCCATTAGAAGGGGCTCGGACATGTTCTGCAGTACCCCCTGTGAATACTCCGCCGGTATGAAAAGTTCTTAATGTTAATTGAGTACCTGGTTCTCCAATAGATTGACCTGCAATAATACCTACAGCTTCTCCCAATTCGACCAGGTCGTCGTGAGCCGGGCTTCGGCCATAGCATAGTTGACAAATCCAAGATGTACTCCTACAAGTAAAGGGGGTTCGAATAGAGATTGGTTGTGCTCTAAAAGTTATGAATCTATTAACAAGTCCAACCCCAATATCTTGATTTCTAGTAGCAATGCATCGCGAACCTATATATATATGATCCGCTAATACACGCCCAATTAATGTTTGGATAAAAATCCTGTCGGTCATCATTCCATTTCGAGGACTTACAGAAATACCTCGGACGGTGCCACAATCTGTTCGACGTACAACAATGTGTTGAACTACTTCAACAAGTCTGCGCGTGAGGTATCCTGCATCTGATGTTCGGATAGCGGTATCCACAACTCCTTTACGGGCTCCATAGCAAGAAATAATATATTCTGTTAAAGAGAGTCCTTCGCGTAAATTGCTTTGAATGGGTAAATCAATCATTTGACCTTGGGGATCCGACATTAATCCTCTCATACCTACTAATTGATGTACCTGAGATGCATTTCCTCTGGCTCCCGAAAAAGACATTATATGGACTGGATTAAAAGGATCGGTCATCCGAAAATTAGGATTCATTTCTTGTCGCAAATATTCACTTGTGGCATACCAGATCTCGATCGATTGACGTAATTTTTCTACGGCGTGTACATTTCCATAATGATGGTGTTTTTCCAAAATAAAACTTTGTTGTTCAGCGTCTTGAACTAGCCATCTTTTAGAAGGTATTGTTAAAAGATCATCAATTCCTAATGAAATGGATGCGGCGGTAGCTTGTCGGAAACCCAGAGTCTTTACTTGATCCAGGATATGTGATGTATATCCTATTCCATAGTGATCAATAAATCGACTAATAAGTCGTTTCATGGCAGTTCCGTCTATCACGTTATTGTGAAAGACCTGAGTGGGCCGTTCTGCCATCAGTACCTCCATATTGCGATGAGTAGAATTTGACAATGGGTTTGAGTCAGTGATTGGACAACTTCCTTTTCTAGATCTTGATTCACGTAGAAATTCCGCAATTTTATAGTCCTAGTTAACCCGGCGAGACTCGAATTCCCGCTGGTAGCATAGAATTACAACAGCCCTGCCAAAACCCCTGTATGGCTTCTTCTATTTCTCGATAAAGAGAAATATGCCCAAGAGTGGTTCGAATATATATATAAAGAATTTCTTTTTTTATACTTCTTACTATTAGATAGTGTCCATAAATCTCATAATAGGTCCCCAAAGATTCATAGTGAATTTCAATGGGAGCTTCTCTTGCAGCAATAACGCGTTGATCTAGTCGCCACCGCAGCCACAAAGGACTACCTAATTTGATTCGTTTTTGACGAAAAGCCCCAATTGCATCATAGGCGTTACAAAAAAACGGTTCTTTTTTTTTTGTATACTTATAGTTATTATCTTCATTTTGATAGTTTCTACCATTACACGGATTATACCTATTTACACAAATACCCCGACGATTTCCACTCGTTAAGACATAGAGTCCACTAAGCATATCTTGAGTTGGTGCAGAAATGGGATCTCCAATAGTTGGAGACAAAAGATTCATATGAGAAAACATAAGTAAACGTGCCTCCGCTTGAGCCTCCAAAGATAAAGGCACATGAACGGCCATTTGATCCCCGTCAAAGTCTGCATTGAAGCCCTTACAAACTAATGGGTGTAAACAAATAGCGCGCCCTTCTACTAAAATGGGGAGGAATGCCTGTATGCCTAATCTATGCAGAGTAGGCGCTCTATTCAGCAATACAGGATGGTCATCCAGAATTTCTTGAAGTATTTCCCATACAATCGGTTTTTTTTTACGAATTTGACTCTTAGCAACTCCAATGTTCGAAGCAAGATGTTTTCTAATTAGGTCACGAATTACAAATGCCTGGAAAAGTTCTATTGCTATTTCGCGAGGCAATCCACATCGATGTAATGAAAGTGAAGGGCCCACGACAATCACTGACCGCCCTGAATAATCGACGCGTTTACCAAGCAGAGTCTCGCGAACTCTTCCTTCTTTGCCTTCAATTACATCTGAAAGCGATTTGTAAACTCTATTATGATCATCCCTCATTGGTTGTCCGCAGATTCCATTATCAAGAAGTGCATCCACTGCTTCTTGTAGCAATTTTTCCTGAGATATTATTAATTCTTCTGGCGTAGCTATACTTGTTGTTAATAGATCTGTAAGAGTATTATTCCGATAGATAATTCTTCTATAGATTTCATTAATATCCGAGGTCACCAGTTTATCCTCATCTATATGATAAATTGGTCTCAACTCAGGAGGAAGAACAGGTAATAGACACAAAACCATCCATTTTGGTTCTATATTTGTTCGAAT